TTTGTTTTTCTTTAATTTTGTAAATCTATTATGAAAAGTAAAAGGAGTTAAATTAATCTTGTACGGATCATTTTCGAAATGTAAGTTTTCTTCTTCCCCGTGTAGAAAAGGAATAAATAAATCAATCAAATTCCGAGAGGCTCCATGAAGTGCTTCTTTAGGGGTTAAACTTCCATTTGTCCATATTTCGAGAAAAAGTATCTCGTCTTTTTGACTTCCATTTCCATAAGACTGAATACTATAATTTGTATTTCGAACAGGCATGAATACAGCATCGATAGGAAAACTTCCGTCTTGTAAGTTATTGGTCGTTTTTTTATGATATCCGCGATACCTCTCGATTTGTAATCCAATACAAAAATCAACAGGCTCCGTTAGTATAGCTATATGCTGTGTATTATCAACGATTTCGACAGAAGGGGGTAAGATGAGGTCTTGAGCAGTTACATAACCCGGACCCTTGATGCAAATAGAAGCGTCTTGAATTCCATACAAATTACTTCTCAATACAATTTCTTTCAAATTCATTAAAATCTCATGTATCGATTCTTGAATACCCATTATGGTAGAATATTCATGTGGTATTTTTTCAGATTTTGCACGTGTGATAGATGTTCCTTCCATTTCTCCAAGCAAAGCTCTCCGCATCGCAATCCCTATTGTCTCGGCTTGACCCTTCATAAGTGGAGACAGAATAAAGCGTCCATAAAAAAGGCGCTTACTGTCTTTTCTGGATTCAACGCACCTCCACCGTAGTGTCCGAGTAGATACTCTTACTTTCTCTTGAACCATAAGTAATAGAATTTTCTCAAATCATTGAATTATTTATTTCTCTTGAAATCTCTTCAATGCTTTTTTTTACACGCGCCTTTTTTTAGGGGGCCGGCAGCCATTATGTGGCATAGGAGTTACATCCCGTACGAAACTTAACAGTATACCACTTCTACGAATAGCTCTTAATGCCGCATCTCGTCCGAGGCCAGGACCTTTTATCATAACTTCTGCTCGTTGCATCCCTTGATCCACTACTGCACGAATAGCGGTTCCTGCCGCAGTTTGGGCGGCAAAAGGTGTCCCTCTTCTTGTACCCTTGAATCCACACGTGCCAGCGGAGGACCAAGAAATAACCCGACCCCGTACATCCGTCACAGTCACAATGGTATTATTGAAACTTGCTTGAACATGAATAACTCCTTTTGGTATTCTACGTGCATTCTTCCGTGATCCGATACGTCCACCCCTACGTGAACCCATTTTTGGTATAGTTTTTGCCATATTTTATTCTCTCATTTTTATTCTCTCAAAAATACATAAATACATAAATATAAGTTAGAGATATACCCATCTTATGTCAAAATAGCTCCTTTTTTCTACATCATGTTCTTATAAAGATCTTTCTTTTTATTATTTTGTTTTGACTATTACTATGATTTATTATAGTTATTATTTATTTCTATTTTTTATATTCTAAAATAATATATGAATAAAAATAAATAAAAAAAAAATATATATATTAAAAATGAAATCAAAATTATTTCAAATTTTTAGAAAGATTAGCCTTGTCTTTGTTTATGTTTAGGGTTAGAACAAATTACCATAATTCGTCCTCGTCTACGGATCAGTCGACATTTTTCACAAATTTTACGAACAGAGGCTCTTATTTTCATATTTGTCATTCCCAAACTGAATTCTCAATATACTTATAGGAAGAAAATATCTTTCTTTCGATTGGAACCTTGCCGATTTTATCTCTCGAGAAGGGAAAATTAAAAGTAGAAAAAACTACTTAATCGTTCGAATCTTTATTGTGGAGTCTATAAATTATACGTCCTCTAGTTGAATCATAACGACTTACTTCAATTTTTACCCTATCCCCAGGTAGTATACGTATAAAACTGTGCCGTATTCTTCCCGAAATATAACCTAAAATGAAATCTTCATTATCTAAACGAACCCGAAACATACCATTGGGAAGTGATTCAGCAATTAAACCTTCATGAATCCATTTTTGTTCTTTCATTCCACGTAAAACCCCCTTAAATTAAAGTATTAACTAATTAATGTAGGAGGAGTGAGATTAGAAACCCGCCCTTTTCCTTTCCTTTCTTTTTTTTTTTTTAACAAAAAGGAAGTTCCGAAGAAAATTCGGATATCAGAAAAATTACCATATATAACACAAAAGTTCTCCGCCGATCCCTTCTAGTCGAGCCTCTCGATCTGTTATTATACCCCGAGAAGTAGAAAGTATTACAATCCCCATTCCGCCTAAAATTCTCGGAATTCGTTGATAATTAGAATAGATTCGTAGACCGGGTCGACTTATTCGTTTTAAATTCAAACGAGGTTTTTGTAGCCCCTTTCTATGTCGTAGCTTTAAAACACAAAAAGACTTTTCGCTTTCACGATGTTTCCTGGCGTTTTCAATAAAACCCTCTCGTAAAAGTATTTTAATAATGTTTTTGGTGATGTTAGTACATGGTACTCGAATCGTTCCTTTTCTATTCATATCCGCATTTCGTAGAGAGTTTATTATGTCAGCAAGAGTGTCCCTAGCCATGATAAACTAAAAAGGGTGTTGTCTATAGTTTTAGGTATATTGACATGTTCTTTTTTTTTTTTTACATTTTGAAATTCAAATTCTTAGTTTATCAGTTTAGTTTCTTAGTTTATCAATTTACTTTCAAAGTATATGCGTCAGACACACTCTACTAATGAATTTCATCTATTTCAGAAAATTGTTTAGTATAAACTCTATCAAGGACTCTTCTTCTATATTTATAATACCTCAGGTGCTAGTGAAACTATTTTAGTGAAATTTAATTGTCTCAATTCCCGGGCGATCGCACCAAAGATTCGAGTTCCTTTTGGATTTCCTTCTTGATCAATGACAACTGCAGCGTTGTCATCATATCGGATTATCATACCATTGTCACGTTTGAATTCTTTACAAGTACGTACAATTACAGCTCTGATCACTTCTGATTTTTCGAGGGGTGTATTTGGCAATGCTTCCTTGATCACAGCAACAATAATGTCACCTATCTGAGCATATCGTCGATTACTAGTCCCGATGATTCGAATACACATTAATTCTCGGGCCCCACTGTTATCCGCTACATTCAAATGGGTTTGAGGTTGAATCATTTTTTGAATCTCTTCTTTAAAATTTAAAAGGAGAAGTAAAAAAAAGAAATATTGGTTTGTCAAAAAAAAACTTGCAATTGTTTTTTTATCCCCGTAGGCTTTTTTCTTTAGTTTGGTTTAGTTTGGCTGGATTCCATCTTCTACATTTTTATCCAGAAGTAATGTAATGAATTGAGTTCGTATAGGCATTTTTGAAGCCGCTATTGAAATTGCCTTTTGGGCTATATTTTCTCCGACTCCGCCCATTTCATAAAGTATTCTACCGGGTTTAACGACAGCTACCCAATATTCCGGAGACCCTTTTCCCGAACCCATACGTGTTTCTGCAGGTCTTACCGTAACAGGTTTGTCTGGAAATATGCGCACCCAGATTTTCCCCCCGCGGCGTACATGCCGTGTCATTGCCCGGCGCCCCGCTTCTATTTGTCTAGATGTAATCCACGCGGGTTCAAGTGCCTGAAGAGCATATCTACCGAAAGAAATATTATTACCTCGACAAGATATTCCTTTCATTCGCCCTCTATGTTGTTTACGGAATCTGGTTCGTTTGGGACTAAGCATAGCAATTATATCAAGATGAAATTATCAATCGAATTTTTATTCAAACCTATAGAATATAATTGCTAGAATTTCTCGTTTTTTTTTATTGAAGAGAAAACGAATAAAAAATCAAAAAGTTTGTAATTTTCTGTTCTGGGGGTACAACACAAAAACAAAGAAAGTACGGGTTTATTTGTTTTCGTCCCCAAATATCCAAATTTTTACTCCTAGTACTCCATAAAGAGTTTTAACAGTATAAGAACAATAATCGATTTTAGCTCGAATAGTTTGTAGAGGAACCCTACCTTCTCTGATCCATTCAACACGTGCAATTTCTTTTCCATTGATACGCCCTGCAATTTGTACTTGAATTCCTTTTGTACCCGCCTGTTCAGCCAGTTCAATAGCTTTTTTCATTGCTTTACGACATGAAACTCGGTTTTTTAATTGTCCAGCTATAAATTCTGCAAGAATATAAGGATGTCCATAAGGATTTGCAATTCTTGTGATAGCAATATTGAGTTTTCGGTTCATACACTTTAATTCTTTTTGTACATTCATCTGTAATTCTTCGATTCTTCGAGCCCTACCCTCTATTAATAACTTTGGGAATCCTATATAGATTAGGACCTGAATCAGATCGATTCCTTTTTGAATCTCTATACGTGCAATTCCCTCAATGCCAGAGGATATTTTTATATTTTGTTGTAGAGAATTTTTGATAAAGTCTCGTATTTTTTGATCTTCTTGTAGACCTTCGGAATACATTGTTGGTTGTGCAAACCACAAAGAATGATGACCTTGGGTTATACCAAGTCTGAAACCAAGTGGATTTATTTTTTGTCCCATAATCCCCCACTAATACTAATATACATATCATGACACATCATATTTATATATTTATGTTTTTTTTATTTATCCAGCCTGTTTTTATGTTTTATGCTATATTATTTATAGCCTTCATAGTTTTTAGTCTTCATATTCATATCATAAATAGTTATCTTCTTCATATTCATATAATGATGTATCTTTCAATACAATAGTTATATGACAAGTGCGTCGTTTTATCGGATAACTTCGTCCTCGAGCTCTAGGTTTCAATTTTTTAACAGTTTTACCCTCGTTGACTTCAGCAGTAATAATTACTAAGTTTAATTTATTGGAATTAATATTGCGACTAGCGTTTGCTGCTGCAGAATAAACTAATTTAAAAATGGGAAAACATATTTCAAAAGGCATAAGTTCTAGTATCCTAAGTGTTTCCTCATAGGACCGTCCACGAATCTGATCAATTACTCTTTGCGCTTTGTGAGTGG